TCATAGGAGAGAAAAAAATTTATTTTTTTTGATGCGAATTTGACACGACATAGTTAGAGTAGAAAGCCCAATTATATTTCTAATTAGATATTATTTATTTCAAATTGGATATTTTTTATTGGAAAGAGGGTTCCATCAAATTCATATCTAGTGAAGCGCTAATCTGGAGTCTCACAAAAGAAAAAAAATCCCTTTTTGAATACTAACGCTCCTTATTAGTTAATAATCCTGGTGATTGGATTTATATGTTTATTTTGACAGAAAAAGAGATTCAAATAAAAGATTTTTCATCGAATGACTATTCATCTATTGTATTTTCATACAAATTAAGGGGTAAGAAAACTCTATGGAAAGACGGTGGTTCAATTCGATACTGTTTAAGAAAGAATTCGAACGCGGATGCGGGTTAAGTAACTCAACAGGTAGTCTTGGTCCTATTGAAACTACCAGCGAAAGTGAAGATTCTAATCGAAATCAGATGAAGAAAAATATTTATAGTTGGGGCGGTCATGACAATTCTAATTACAGTAATTTATTGAGCGTTAAGGACATTCGGAATTTCATCTCTGATGAAACTTTTTTAGTTAGGGATAATAATGGGAACAGTTATTCCATATATTTTGATATTGAAAATCATATTTTCGAGATTGACAATGGTCATTCTTTTCAGAGTGAACTAGAAAGTTCTTTTTCTAGTTATCTAAATAATGGATCTAACAGTGACGATTTCCACTATGATCCTTACATGTATGATACTCAATATAGTTGGAATAATTACATTAATAGTTGCATTGACAATTATCTTCAGTATCAAATCTTTGTTGATACTGACATTGTAAGTGGTAGTGACAATTACAGTAACAGTTACATTTATAGTTCCATTTGTGGTGAGATTGAGGGTTCCAGTATAAGAACCAGCACGAATGGCAGCGATTTAACTATAAGAGAAAGTTCTAATGATCTGGATGTAACTCAAAAATACAGGCATTTGTGGGTTCAATGTGAAAATTGTTATGGATTAAATTATAAGAAATTTTTTAAATCAAAAATGAATCTTTGTGAACAATGCGGATATCATTTGAAAATGAGTAGTTCAGATAGAATCGAACTTTTGCTCGATCCGGGTACTTGGGATCCTATGGATGAAGACATGGTTTCTCTGGATCCGATTGAATTTCATTCGGAGGAGGAGCCTTATAAAGATCGTATCGATTCTTATCAAAGAAAGACAGGATTAACCGAGGCCGTTCAAACAGGCATAGGCCAACTAAATAATATTCCCGTAGCAATCGCGGTTATGGATTTTCAGTTTATGGGAGGTAGTATGGGATCCGTGGTCGGGGAGAAAATCACCCGTTTGATTGAGCACGCTACTCAAAAATTTCTACCTCTTATTATAGTGTGTGCATCAGGGGGGGCACGTATGCAAGAAGGAAGTTTGAGCTTGATGCAAATGGCTAAAATATCTTCTGCTTTATATGATTATCAATCAAATAAAAAGTTATTTTATGTACCAATCCTTACATCTCCTACTACAGGTGGGGTGACTGCCAGTTTTGGTATGTTGGGGGATATCATTATTGCTGAACCCAATGCATACATTGCATTTGCGGGTAAAAGAGTAATTGAACAAACATTAAATAAAACAGTACCTGAAGGTTCACAAGCGGCTGAATATTTATTCCAGAAGGGCTTATTTGATCTAATCGTACCACGTAATCTTTTAAAAAGCGTTCTGAGTGAGTTATTTCAGCTTCACGCTTTCTTTCCTTTGAATCAAAATTCAATTATCAATTAAAGGGCATTAACTATTTTATTTGTAGAAAACAAGTAGTTAGTTTATCGGAAGCCAAGTAAAAATAAGATGAACGGGGTTTCTTTGTTAACATCATAAGATTTAGAAAACAAGAGCAAAAGACGAAGAAAAAAATATATAATAATTAATAATCAAGGCGATTATCATATATATCTTTTTTACCATATAGAAATTTTACCATATAGAAAGATGAATAAGTCCATTATATACTCACTTAGATATATATACTGAGACCTATACTAATTTCATTTAAATTCGAATTTCATAAATATTAATTAATTCAATTATTAATTAATAATAATTATAATTCTTAATTATAATCATTATAAGATCTCTTTATAAATATAAAAAATTTCTAAATAAGAATAATAGGTACAAATAATAAATCGAGGTATCCATTCTATGATAACTTTCGACTTTCCTTCTGTGTTGGTGCCTTTAGTAGGCCTAGTACTCCCGGCAATGGCAATGGCTTCTTTATCTCTTCATGTTCAAAACAATAAGACTGTTTAGATCTGATGGGCCCAACTCTCATTCATTTTTTTCAAAACATAGACTTGTATCATAACGCAGATAACCATTTTTTGAAATATGGTATAACATTCCGCCGACCATAAAAGAGAGGCTTTTATGCTTATACCTGTAAAAAGATGATATATTAAGTCAAGGAATTCTATCGATTTTATTTCGATTTGAAAATATATCAGCATCGACGGATGGCTGAAATGTAAAGTTGACGTATGTATATCGATGGGATCATACGAAGGGTATGTTATTATTTTAAATCGAACCAATTTCACGAATTCCTCTTAAAAGTTGACAGCAACCTAGTACTAGTTGATGAGAGTTACTTCGGAAACAAAAAAAATAAAGTCTGGGGTATTTTCTTAATTCCAATAAAACGAAACCGGATCAAGTATGAGTTGTCGATCAGAGCATATATGGATAGAACCTATAACGGGGTCGAGAAAAACAAGTAATTTATGCTGGGCCCTTATCCTTTTTTTAGGGTCATTGGGATTCTTATTGGTTGGAACTTCCAGTTATCTTGGTAGAAACTTGATATCTTTATTTCCGTCTCAGCAAATCCTTTTTTTTCCACAGGGGATCGTGATGTCTTTCTATGGGATCGCGGGTCTCTTTATTAGCTCCTATTTGTGGTGCACACTTTCGTTGAATGTAGGGGGTGGTTATGATCGATTTGATAGAAAAGAAGGAATAGTGTGTATTTTTCGTTGGGGATTTCCTGGAAAAAATCGCCGCATCTTCCTCCAATTCTTTATAAAGGATATTCAGTCCGTCAGAATAGAAGTTAAAGAGGGTATTTATGCGCGTCGTGTGCTTTATATGGACATCAGAGGTCAGGGGGCCATTCCCTTGACTCGTACTGATGAGAATGTTACTCCACGGGAAATTGAACAAAAAGCTGCCGAATTGGCCTATTTTTTGCGTGTACCGATTGAAGTATTTTGATATAATGATAGAAAAAACAATATTCATTACTTAAATGAAGTGGTTCTTTCGGGCATTCATCGAAAGGAGATACTTGCTTGGAATTTGACTCATTTCGATACCTGGAAACAAAATTTTTTGATTGTTTTCTTCATTCGAATTCGAAGTGGATTCTTAATCTATTTCTTTATTCTTTCTCAATTCAAAGAAAAACTGCGAAATCATACACAAATAAAAAGCGAATAGATTCATAGGTTCGATACCTTGTAATAGAACTCATGCATGAGAGAAATATTGGATCGCATAGAGTTAACTAATGAGGTGGATTCATTAAAAATTCACAGATGAAATGAAAAATGGCAAAAAAGAAAGCATTCACTCCTCTTTTATATCTTGCATCTATAGTATTTTTGCCCTGGTGGATTTCTCTCTCATTTAATAAAAGTCTGGAATCTTGGGTTACTAATTGGTGGAATACTAGGCAATCCGAAATCTTTTTGAATGGTATTCAAGAAAAGAATATTCTAGAAAAATTCATAGAATTAGAGGAAATCTTTCTCTTGGAGGAAATGATCAAGGAATATTCGGAGACATATCTACAAAACCTTCGTATAGGAATCCACAAAGAAACGATCCAATTCATCAAGATACACAACGTGGATCGTATCCATACGATTTTGCACTTCTCGACAAATCTAATCTGTTTCATTATTCTAAGTGGTTATTCTATTTGGGGTAATGAAGAACTTGGCATTCTTAACTCTTGGGCCCGGGAATTCCTATATAACTTAAGTGACACAATAAAAGCTTTTTCTATTCTTTTATTAACTGATTTATGTATCGGATTCCATTCGCCCCACGGTTGGGAACTTATTATTGGGTCTGTCTACAAAGATTTTGGATTTGTTCATAATGAACAAATTTTATCTGGTCTTGTTTGTACTTTTCCAGTCATTCTAGATACACTTTTTAAATTTTGGATTTTCCGTTATTTAAATCGGGTTTCTCCGTCACTTGTAGTGATTTATCATTCAATGAATGATTGAAAAAAGATTCACTAATAAAGATTCACTAATATTAATAAAATTCGAATGTTTCTTACTTTGTAGTTCGATATAAGCAAAGTGTAGAAAATCCTACTTACTCTTTCTATTTCTGCCCATCCCGAAGATTTATACATTATTCCAGCAAAATTCTTCCAGTAAATAGCAGAATCGCGGCTAGGGAACTATATTAGCGACCTACCCAATTTATTGTAGAAATTTTTGGGATCAATGGTTGGACCATGCAAACTAGAAAGGCTTTTTCTTGGATAAAGGAACAAATTACTCGATCCATTTGCGCATCGTTCATGATATATATCATAACTCGGACATCCATTTCAAGTGCATATCCTATTTTTGCACAGCAGGGTTATGAAAATCCACGAGAAGCGACTGGGCGTATTGTATGTGCCAATTGCCATTTAGCTAATAAGCCCGTGGATATTGAAGTTCCACAAGCCGTACTTCCGGATACTGTATTTGAAGCAGTTGTTCGAATCCCTTATGATATGCAACTAAAACAAGTTCTTGCGAATGGTAAAAGGGGAGCTTTAAATGTAGGGGCTGTTCTTATTTTACCGGAGGGTTTTGAGTTAGCTCCTGTCGATCGGATTTCTCCCGAGATGAAAGAAAAGATAGGCAATATTTCTTTTCAGAGCTACCGCCCCAATAAAAAAAATATTCTTGTG